ATAATGTTGTTTATTTACAACTACAACGGAATGGTATACAAAGTCAACAGATTTCAACCCATGATGAAAGAGGATTTATGGCTACAAAAACCGTTGAGAGTAGTTCTAGATCTGGACCAAGACGAACTGGCGTAGGGAGTTTATTGAAACCATTGAATTCGGAATATGGAAAAGTAGCTCCAGGGTGGGGGACTACACCACTTATGGGAGTCGCAATGGCTCTATTTGCAATATTTCTATCTATTATTTTGGAAATTTATAATTCATCTGTTTTACTGGATGGAATTTCAATTAATTAGTTCGTAAAAACTAGGAGGTCCTTGTTTTTCAATCAAAACAGATTATTTTACTTAGACTTACTTAATTCTTCAAATATTTCAGACTTCAACTTAAGATTACCTAAGACTTGGATTTATAGATCATTCTGGTAGTTCGATCGTGAAATTTATTTGTTTTGATATTTCATTTCCGGAATATGAGCGTGTGACTTGTTATAATTGATCCTATTGATAATACAGATAATGGACCTGTCATCTCTATCAAGATGATTCTACCTCGTCAGATATTTATTCTAGTCTCTGGAGCACGGACTATATAGAATAGATCAAGAAAAGAAATATTTGAACTATGATTCATACCTATTATTCAGACCTCGCAACCGGACTAAAAAAAATGGAAATAGGTCTTTTCTAAATCCAACAATTTTTTCCTTCAGACTTCTTTTGACCGAAAGAAAACTCTTTCTCTAGATTTTTTTGAGTCATTACATTCATTGAAGAAGTGATGATCAAATGGTTTTTACTCAGAGAACCTTTGAGTTTAGCTTTGGCTTTCTTAAATCATCGTGGTTCTAGTATGAATCTGAGGTTTCAATTGATTCATAGGGTCTCAACAAGAGAATTCCTATCAAAAAAAAATAGGGAAGAGAAGATTCAAGAGGCCTGTCACGATTAAAATAAAGAAAGATGGATGAGCCAACTTGAGATTGTATTTCTTGGCATTATCATCACAAAGAAGAGATTCCGGATTTTTCTTACTTCGTATCTTTGGGTCAAATCGAGTCAAGCGGCTAAGTCCCAAGAAGTTGTAAACTCTCTATTCCATATTCGTTATATCCGTTGAAACCAGTATTTGTGTGTTTCGGCTTGAGCCGTACGAGATGAAATTCTCATATACGGTTCTAAGAGGGGGAGTCTTTCTTGGGTTACCTATCTCAATAAAGTATATGATTGGTTCGAGGAACGTCTCGAGATTCAAGCGATTGCAGATGATATAACTAGTAAATATGTTCCTCCTCATGTCAACATATTTTATTGTTTAGGAGGGATTACGCTTACTTGTTTTTTAGTACAAGTAGCTACGGGTTTTGCTATGACCTTTTACTATCGTCCAACTGTTACAGAGGCTTTTTCCTCTGTTCAATACATAATGACTGAGGCCAACTTTGGTTGGTTAATTCGATCAGTTCATCGATGGTCAGCAAGTATGATGGTTCTAATGATGATATTGCACGTATTTCGTGTGTATCTTACGGGTGGGTTTAAAAAACCCCGCGAATTAACTTGGGTTACAGGGGTGGTTCTGGCTGTATTGACCGCATCTTTTGGCGTAACTGGTTATTCCTTACCTCGGGACCAAATTGGTTATTGGGCAGTAAAAATTGTAACAGGCGTGCCCGAAGCTATTCCTATAATAGGATCGCCTTTGGTAGAATTATTACGTGGAAGTGCTAGTGTGGGCCAATCCACTTTGACTCGTTTTTATAGTTTACATACTTTTGTATTGCCTCTTCTTACTGCCGTATTTATGTTAATGCACTTTCCAATGATACGTAAGCAAGGTATTTCGGGTCCTTTATAGAGAAGGCAGATCATAGATATTTGTAATTTATCATATAGGGGAGGAACAAGAGTCTTTCATTGCTAAAAATATGTATTATTGAAAAATAAGGCATGTTATTTGGATACTTCTCTTCAACTCTGAAGTATTGTTTATTTGATACGAATCGTTGAAGTATATTTTCCTAAAAGAGGATGGATTATGGGAGTGTGTGACTTGAACTATTGATTGGGCCATGCAGATATATGATTTTATCCGCCATGTTGGAATTCACAACCCAATGTGTCTCCGCATCCAACCATCACGTCAGTCCCTTTATGTAGCATAGGATAGGGCGGTTCGCTTGAGGAGAATCTTTTCTATGATCATACCCGAATTATGTCATGCATGAACAGGCTCCGTAAGATCCCTAGAATAAGTGATGTGGCATGATCCATGATCCAATGTTCTATCTATTCCACTTTGTTTGATTTTTCTTTTTTTATACTATCAATATTCTAATTATCGTAATTAGTATATTGATAGTATTAGTATTTTGTATTAATTTGATAGTAATCTTAGTAAGTTTCTTATAGTATGTAGATGCATTCATTTCCTCTGCATCGACCCCGATCTTTGATACTATCGGAGTGAAATAAGGGATCTAAGGAAGAACAGGGCTAGACTTTATTAGTAACAAGTAAAAACTTTGTATTTTTGTATCTATATGTAAGAAAATCGAGATGCTGTGGGGATAAATACCAACCAAAAGACATGAGACAATCCAAAAAGCACTTGATCATGATCGAATTTGTAAGCCTACTTGGATATTGAGCATTTCCTTGTTGCCAGAACTGAATTCTTTGCAATGAATCGTTGCAACTCGGGTAAATGGAATTTGATAAATCTTTTCTTACATAAAGTCATTCTACATTATATATGTAGATAGTTATGAACTATAGATATAGATTTTCTATGGATCTATTTCTGTGATTCTTTTGATTCTTGCTCGAGCCGGATGATAAAAAATTATCATGTCCGGTTCCTTTGGGGGATGGATAAGAATTCACCTATCCAAATAACAAAGAAACCTGATTTGAATGATCCCGTATTAAGAGCTAAATTGGCTAAAGGGATGGGGCATAATTATTATGGAGAACCCGCATGGCCCAATGATCTTTTATATATTTTTCCAGTAGTAATTCTAGGCACTATTGCATGTAGTGTGGGCTTAGCAGTTCTAGAGCCGTCAATGATCGGTGAACCCGCGGATCCATTTGCAACTCCGTTGGAAATATTACCCGAATGGTACTTCTTTCCCGTATTTCAAATACTTCGCACAGTACCCAATAAGTTATTGGGTGTTCTTTTAATGGTTTCAGTACCAATAGGATTATTGACAGTACCTTTTTTGGAGAATGTAAATAAATTCCAAAATCCATTTCGTCGTCCAGTAGCTACAACAGTCTTTTTGATCGGTACCGCAGTAGCTCTTTGGTTAGGTATTGGAGCAACTTTACCTATTGAGAAATCCCTAACTTTAGGTCTTTTTCAAATTGATTCAACCGTGAAATACTACGATATAGGTATCTAAGGAAGATCCCCCTTCTGGATCTTCCCTAGATACATCAATAAATCTTATTATGATCTATTCTGCAAATATATGGATCGTGTCGGATATTCAAAACTCATTATCTTCTTTTTTCTTTCTAAAAACTTAAAAATGAAAAAAATTCCAATGGATTTAAAATGAAAACTTTTTCGTAGGTAAATTGATTGCAAAATGCTTCTGTAGAGTGCCCAATATATGTTTTACATCTTCTATGCAAAAATATTCCATTTTCATAAGATCTTCTTGACTGTGACTCAAAAGGTCCAATAATGTATGTATATTGGACCTTTTGAGACAATTATAGGTCCTCGAAGACAATTCTGATTGGTCAATAAAAATACATGTCAATGGAATTCCTTTTTTGTTTTTCTTGATATTAGTGAATCTGTCTTGAAAGGAAAAAAGGGGTAGATTCCATCTGTTTTCATTTTCCTCGAAATTCATGTCCTCTTCCTCTGCATGTAGAAAAGGAATCAATAAATCAATCAAATTACGAGAAGCTTCATAAAGTGCTTCTTTAGGAGTTAAACTTCCATTCGTCCATATTTCTAGAAAGAGTATCTCTTGTTTTTCATTCCCATTCCCATAAGAATGAATACTATGATTCGCATTTCGAACGGGCATGGATACAATATCTATAGGATAACTTCCATCGTGAGAGTCGTTTGTGAATTTCATACGATATCCGCGATCTCTCTTGATTTGTAATTCAATACACAAATCCATTGGTTCTGTCAGGTTAGCTATATGCTGTGTCGTGTCAACTATTTCTACAGAAGGTGGTGAGATGATATCTTGAGCTGTTATGTATTTGGGACCCCTGACGCAAATGGATGCGCCCCTAACTCCATAGAGATTACTTCTCAATACAATTTCTTTCAAATTTATTAAAATCTCATGTACTGATTCTTCAATACCTACTATCGTAGAATATTCATGCAGCACATTTTCAGATGTTGCACGTGTGATACATGTTCCTTCTATTTCTCCAAGTAAAGCCCTTCGCATGGCAATACCTATGGTATCGGCTTGACCTTTCATAAGCGGGGACAGAACGAAACGACCATAATAAAGACGCTTGCTGTCTACTCTTGATTCAACACATTTCCACTGTAGTGTTCGAGTGGATCCTGCTACTTCTTCTCGAACCATAGTATTATTTTTCTTTTATTTATGATTATTGGATCAGATCATTGAATCATTTATTTCTCTTGAAATCTCTTGAATTCTCATTTCTACACACGTCTTTTTTTAGGGGGGCGACATCCATTATGCGGCATGGGTGTTACATCACGTACGAAACTTAATAGCATCCCACTTCTACGAATGGCTCGTAATGCCGCATCTCTTCCGAGACCTGGACCCTTTATCATAACTTCTGCTCGTTGCATACCCTGTTCAACGACTGTACGAATAGCATTAAACGCTGCTGCTTGAGCAGCATACGGTGTTCCCTTTCTTGTACCTCTGAATCCAGAAGTACCTGCAGAAGCCCAAGAAACCACCCGACCTCGTACGTCTGTAACAGTTACAATAGTATTGTTGAAACTCGCTTGAACATGAATAACTCCTTTTGGTATTCTACGTTCATTCTTATGTGAACCAATACGTGCATTCTTACGTAAACCAATTTTTGCTATAGGTTTTGCCATATTTTATTATATCATATTCATAAGAATAAAAGAAAAAGAAAGAAGAATCAGAACTATACAGAAAGAGACGCGGATATCCATTTCATATGAAAACGAATCCTTTATTCTTTCTTTTTACATGTACATGGGTTTTTCTTTGAAAAAGTTATTGATTTAGAACTTGAGAAGGATTACCCCTGTCGCTGTTTATGTCTCGGATTGGAACAAATGACTCTAATTCGCCCCCGCCTACGAATCAGGCGACATTTTTCACAAATTTTACGAACAGAAGCCCTTATTTTCATATTGATAATTCCTTACCTTCATTCGGAATCTATTTTTTTTTTTGAAACAAAAATCAGTTTATTGCATTTTTGAACTTCGAATTATATCCCTACGAAAAGGATGTTGAAAAGAATGATCTAATCGTTCGAATCTTTTTTGCGAAGTCTATAAATTATACGTCCCCTGGTTGAATCATAACGACTCATTTCTATTTTGACCCTATCTCCGGGTAGTATACGTATAAAACTGCGCCGGATTCTCCCTGAAATATAACCTAGAATTAGATCTTCATTATCTAACCGAACTCGGAACATACCGTTGGGAAGTGATTCAGTAATTAAACCCTCATGAATCAATTTTTGTTCTTTCATTCCAGGGAACCCCCTTTAAGTATCAACTAATAGAGGAAGAGTTCTATAATTAACTTCTCCTCTCTATTTTACAAATAGTAAGTTCGAGAGAAAATTAGGGTACCCAGGAGAATCACCATATATAACACAAAATTTCTCCTCCAATTTTTTCTAGTCGAGCTTCTCGATCCGTCATTATACCTCGAGAAGTAGAAAGAATTACAATTCCCATTCCACCTAAAATCTTAGGAATTCGTTGATAGTTGGAATAGATTCGTAGACCAGGTCGGCTGATACGCTTTAAAATTATTTTATTCCCTTTCCTAGTCTTTCTATGTCGTAAGGTTGAAACCAAGAAATTTTTTTGACTTTCTTGATGTTTTCGAACGTTTTCAATAAAACCTTCTCGTAAAAGTATTTTCACAATGTTTTTAGTGATATTAGTAGATACTATTTGAACTCTTCCCTTTTGATCCATGTCAGCATTTCTTATAGAAGTTATTATATCGGCAATAATGTCCCTACCCATGATGAACTATAGTTATTGGTGCCTCCTCATTTTAATATAATCAACATGCTTCTTTTTTGTTTTCTTTTCATTTTTTTTTTTGAAATTCTGAAAAATTATTAGAAATTAAAAGTATATGCATGAGACACAATCTATTAATCGGATCTCTTTCAGATATTTGAATATTCTATTATTCTATATATATAATAATAGGATATATATATCCTATTTTCATTTATAAGACTTCGGGTGCTAATGAAACTATTTTAGTAAAATTCAACTGTCTCAATTCCCGAGCAATCGCACCAAAAATTCGAGTTCCTTTTGGATTTCCTTCTTGATCAATGATAACCGCTGCATTGTCATCATATCGTATTATCATGCCGTTGTCACGTTTGAGTTCTTTACACGTGCGTACAATCACAGCTCTAATTACTTCTGATCTTTCTAGAGGCATATTGGGCACTGCTTCTTTGATTACAGCAACAATAACATCGCCAATATGAGCATATCGTTGATTACTAGTTCCTATGATTCGAATACACATCAATTCTTGAGCTCCACTGTTATCCGCTACATTCAAAAGGGTCTGAGGTTGAATCATATAATTTTAATTGTAATCTCTTATTTCAATGCTAAGGAATAAGGTAAAAAGAAATATTGTCTGTCCAGAGATAAAGAAATCCGCGGTTGTTTTTTCATTCTCAATACTCCTTTTTTTTACTTTTGTTTACCTATCCCGAAATAACAAATTGAGTTCGTATAGGCATTTTGCATGCAGCTATTTCCATAGCTGCTTTGGCTACAGTTTCTGATACTCCACTCATTTCATAAAGTATTCGGCCCGGTTTAACAACGGATACCCAATATTCGGGGGATCCCTTGCCCGAACCCATACGTGTTTCCGTAGGTCTTACTGTAACAGGTTTGTCGGGAAAGATACGTACCCATATCTTTCCACCACGACGCGCATATCGTGTCATTGCTCTTCGCCCTGCTTCTATTTGTCTAGCTGTGATCCAAGCAGGTTCAAGTGCCTGAAGAGCGTATCTGCCAAAACAAATATGATTGCCTCGGCAAGATATTCCCTTCATTCTACCTCTATGTTGTTTACGAAATCTGGTTCTTTTGGGGTTATAGTTGATGGTTGTTTCTGAATTCCATCTCTACTGCAGAGCCGGACATGAGAGTTTCTTCTCATCCAGCTCCTCGCGAATGAAATGATTCAATAATCTTACATATACACATATATTTATGTATTTCATTTTATCAAAAGAAATAATAGACTCATTTTCATTTTTTTTATATTGAATTTGTTAAATAGGGAGATGTATATATAACTAGGCGTGTTTTTTTATATATAATGCTTCTTTTATCAAATTTTCTAAAGTATTTTACTTTCCCTCTATTGAATCACGCCAAAAGTCATCCAATGAATGAAATTCTTAAAACTAAAAAAGGGTTCGCGGGCGAATATTGACTCTTTCCTCCTTCATTTGTAGAGTCAATTCATGACCTTTCAGAAGAAATCTATTTTTTCTTGGTTCATTCCGCCATCCTACCCAATGAATCATTAGGATTGATTCGTTTTAAAGAAAATCCTATGTAGTCACAGGTTCCATCGTTCCCATAGCTTCTCTATTAATGCTTAGGCCTGAACTCTGCAATGGAGCTCCCAACAAAATCTGTTATTTGTTTCCGAGTCAATCTCCTCAGTTTTTCTTAACCCGAAGCTCGATGAAATTATTCATCTATTTTTCTATTCTATATTATTAAATTATCTATTATTAGATAGATAATAGACTATATTATCCATATTGATTAGATTATTTAGATTATTATTATTGAAATTATTTCAATTTAATTTTTTTCTTCTATTTTTTATTTGTATATTTCTTAGTATATTGTAATTGTCTATTTTGTATCTTTATTTTATATTGATGTTGATGCTTTATAACACTGCCTTTTTTATGGGGTGATTCTTCATAAACCATACATATGGGAATCATATATCATTGAGATCTTTATTCTCTCTTTCTATCATCCTTCCCTTTTTCCACATCCCTTTTTTTTTGTTTCACAATTCATAATCAGATTTCTTTTTTTATGAAAAGAATTTCAGTTGCTACAACTATATGATCGATTCAGTCATATAGTGACTGTTTCTTGGGATCTCGACAATACGAAGCAATAAGTTGGTTATTAGTTTTGAGTTTCTTTAGTTTTTATAGTTACTAAGTTTAGAGTGGGGTCAGCCTGCTTTTTTTTCAATCTCAATTATCAACTCTAAAGAAAAAACTAACGAGTCACACACTAAGCATAGCAATTATACTAAAATCTAAATAAAGGGTAATTCAAATTTTTATTCAACCTTATAAAATTATAATTGTTCGTTTTTCTTTGATTAAGAAAAAAAAAATAAGAAAAGAGTTTCTAAATTTTTTCTATCGCTAAGTAGAATGGCGAGATAAAGAAAGATCCATTATTGTTATTTTCTTATTCTTGGTTTACAAATATCCAAATTTTGATGCCTAAGACTCCATAGATAGTTCTAATCGTATGGGAACAGTGATCAATTTTAGCGCGAATTGTTTGTAAGGGAACCCTGCCTTCTCTGATCCATTCGACACGTGCAATCTCTTTTCCGTCGATACGCCCTGCAATTTGCACTTGAATTCCTTTTGTACCCGTTTGTTCAGTTAATTCAATAGCTTTTTTCATTGCCTTTCGAAACGAAACTCTATTTTTTAATTGTAAAGCTATATATTCCGCAAGAATATTAGGTTGTCCATAAGGCTTTTCAATTCTTGTGATAGCAATATTGAGTCTCCGGTTTACAAAATGAAACTCTTTTTGTACATTCATCTGTAATTCTTTGACTCCCCTTGTTCGTCCTTCTATTAATAAATTGGGAAATCCAATATAGATTATGACCTGAATCAAATCTATTCTTTTTTGAATCCCTATATGGGCAATTCCTTCGAAACCTGAGGATATTCTCTTATTTTTTTTTACATAGTCCTTAATACAATTCCGTATTTTTTCATCTTCTTGTAGACCCATGGAAAAATTCTTTGGTTTTGCAAACCAAAACGAATGATGACTTTGAGTTGTTCCAAGTCTGAAACCAAGTGGATTTATTTTTTGTCCCATATTTTTCTATTCTTTTTCATCCATATTTTTTTTTTCTAAAGTAGGAATCTAAATTATCTTTCTTTAGATGAATCTATAATTTAGATTTTTCTTTTAAAACAATCTTTATATGACAAGTGGTTTTTTTTATCATATAACTACGCCCTCGAGCCCGGGGTCTTAGCTTTTTCACAATAGCACCTCCATTGACTTCAGCTTTACTAATAAATAAATCAGCTTCATTCAAACCCATATTATGACTAGCATTTGCTGCTGCAGAATAAACTAATTTTAAAATTGGATAAGATGCCCAATAAGGCAGTAGTTCCAGTATCATGAGTGTTTCCTCATAAGAACGTCCGCGAATCTGATCAATTACTCTTCGTGCTTTGAAAGCAGACATACGTATATGTTGAGCTAACACTTTTGCTTCTCTATCCGAATCCGAATTTTTGTTCTTTATCATAAAAGAAAGTTCTCCCCCGCCAATGAATGATAAGTGCCTAGGTGAAGTATAGTATAAGATAAGTCAGAGTATACTAGAAAAAGAAAATAAAATACTATACCTAGACTCTTACTATAAGTTACTATAAGATAAAGACTCTTAAGTATAAATACTATTAATATAAGTCTTTTCACATGAATACTTAGTAGAACGACTAAC